ATCTCTATCAGGATAAGATGACAGACTCATTTTCTGTATTATCAATAGGATCAATTATAACAAGTCACACACTCATATTCCGGAAATACAGAAAGAAAGAAATTCCGCGATCGAACTACCAAAAGGGGATAGAAATCGAAGCCCTAAAAATTAACTTTATATTGAAAGACTAGAACTTCCTGGTTCTTATGGATTTAATTCATGGAAATTCCATCCAGTAAAACGGAAGAATTATAAATTTCCAAAATAATAGATAGAAATACTGCAAATAAAGCCATTGCAACTCCCATCAAAGGAGTAGTTCCCCACCCAGGAGCTACTTTACCATATTCCGAATTCAACGGTTTCAATAAAACCCCTATGGTAGTAGGTTTTGGACGAGATCTAGAACTACCCTCAACGGTTTGTGTAGCCATAAAACCGATTATATTCATTGAGATCTGTTGACTTTGTATATCATTCCGTTGTAAATAAATGATTTCATCATAGATCCATTGTAGTCTTAAAATTATATAATAATGGAAACAGCAACCCTAGTCGCCATCTTTATATCTGGTTTACTTGTAAGTTTTACTGGGTATGCTTTATATACCGCTTTTGGGCAACCCTCTCAACAACTAAGAGATCCCTTCGAGGAACACGGAGACTAGTAGAAGTAATGAGCCTTCAATATTGGAAGGCTCATTACTTCAATTGAGATAATTAAAAATCATTTCATTTTTTAGTTTTAATTTTAGGAGGTTCTCGAAAAAAGATAGCGAAAAAAATTATCCCTAGAGTAGAGACTAATAGAAATGTATAAACCAATGCTTCCATAGATTCGATTGTGGTTTACAATTATAGCTTCCATACCTGTTTATTTGGGCCTATTTTCCCAATAATGAGAAAAAAGAAAGAGTAAAAAAAGGCCGGTGATTCAAATTCTAGTATCTTACGTCAAATAAAAAAAAATAGAGGCAAAAAATAACAAAACAATGTTGTATTAAACTCCTTGTCTTCTTGTAGTTGGATCTCCAATTTTTTGGAACGCGCCAAATTCTACTTGAACATCCAAATCGGGGTCAATACCAGCAAAAACATCTCTGAACAAGGTTCTAGACCCATGCCAAATGTGTCCAAAGAAGAAGAGTAGGGCAAAGGACGCATGTCCAAAAGTAAACCAACCCCTCGGACTACTGCGAAAAACACCATCTGATTTCAAAGTAGCACGGTCTAATTCGAAAATTTCACCCAATTGAGCACGCCTAGCATATTTTTTCACAGTAGCAGGATCGCTATAACTGACTCCGTTTAGTTCGCCACCGTAAAACTCAACAGTTACCCCTACTTGTTCAACGCTATACTTAGATTCTGCTCTTCTAAAAGGAACGTCAGCTCTAACAATTCCGTCCCCGTCTATCAAAACAACCGGAAAGGTTTCAAAAAAAGTAGGCATACGGCGTACAAAAAGTTCACGTCCTTCTTTATCTCTAAAAATAGGGTGTCCTAACCACCCAACAGCTATTCCATCGCCATTGTCCATTGAACCTGCTCTAAATAATCCTCCTTTCGCCGGATTATTGCCAATGTAATCATAAAAGGCCAATTTCTCAGGAATTTTTGACCAAGCTTCTGATAAACTTTGATTTTCGGCTAGCCCAGCACTTATTCGTCGGTATATTTCTTGCTGAAAGTATCCCTGATCCCATTGATAACGAGTGGGACCAAATAATTCGATCGGGGTAGTTGCTGAACCATACCACATAGTCCCGGCAACAACAAAAGCTGCAAAAAAGACAGCAGCGATACTACTGGAAAGAACGGTTTCAATATTGCCCATACGTAATCCTTTGTATAAACGTTGAGGCGGACGGACACTAAGATGGAATAGACCAGCTAATATGCCTAACGTCCCTGCTGCAATATGATGAGAGGCTATCCCTCCTGGAACAAAAGGATCAAAACCTTCCACGCCCCATGCTGGACTTACAGGTTGTACTTTTCCAGTTAGTCCATAAGGATCGGACACCCATATTCCGGGACCGTACAAGCCTGTTACATGAAATGCACCAAAACCAAAACAAGCGACCCCGGAAAGAAATAAATGAATTCCAAAAATCTTAGGCAAATCCAAAGAAGGTTTTCCTGTACGTTCATCAGAAAAGATTTCTAGATCCCAATACACCCAATGCCAAATAGCTGCCAAAAAGCACAAACCAGAAAACATAATATGCGCTCCGGCCACACCTTCGTAACTCCAAATGCCAGGATCTGTTATAGCCCCCCCTGTAATACTCCAACCGCCCCACGAATTGGTTATTCCTAAACGAGTCATGAAAGGTATAACGAACATACCCTGTCTCCACATTGGATCAAGAACCGGGTCAGAGGGATCAAAAACTGCTAATTCATATAGAGCCATTGAACCGGCCCAACCAGCAACCAGAGCTGTATGCATGATATGGACCGAAATCAACCGGCCGGGATCATTCAATACGACGGTATGAACACGATACCAAGGCAAACCCATGGAAATACCTCTTTATTAAAGAAAAATGACACTATGTAACTTTATTGCATTGGAAAAGAGTATGACTATGCAACGGATCCTTTTTGTTCAATGGATTATCTCGAAACAAGGGTTAATGTTTGTTCTATTCTGTTGGTAATAATGGAACAATTATGTTTGTAGGAACAAAGAGAAACAAATCTATTCTATACCCGATAAGTAGCAATACGCAATGGGGAGTTGATACCATCGTCTATGAATAAATGCTATCAGTAAATGCTTTCATACTTGTTCATTATTGGAAGGCTATATTGGTAATAATTTTCCTTTATTTATTCTGTCTTCTTAAACTAAACCTTTATAATCTATGCAGAAAATATAATACAAGGTTGATATTATAAAAAAACCTAATTTTTTTATTACGTTTCCACATCAAAGTGAAATAAAGTACTTAATTATTTTTTCTTTCATTTAATGCCTATTGGTGTTCCAAAAGTTCCCTTTCGAAGTCCTGGAGAGGAAGATGCATCTTGGGTTGACGTATAGTGCGACTTGTCAGATATATTGGGTCATATGGGATTTCCCCGTTCTCTCTCCCGGTTGAGATATCCTCCCTTTCGCCCAAGAAAGACTGATTGAATCATGCAAAATTCGGAGCGTGAAATGAAATTAGATCCATTTTTTAGTTTTAGGGGGATTCAGATTAATATTATCGATTAAAATAATTTATGGTTGGCTCAGTTGGACCAATAAAATGAAGTATCCAGGCTCCGTTTAGAAAAACCTCAATCCCAATTGGGAATATATTGCAGATTACTACTTTTATTATATAGTTTATTTACTTTCACTCTTAATCGTTTCGATTTGAAATTAAAAATCGAAAAAGAGCGGTCTCAACCTTAATCAATCAAATAAAGTAATGAATATAATATGTTGAATATTGAAATTGACGAAAGAAAAGATATGAAATAAATAAAAAACGGGAAATATTAAAAAAAACAAGTGGTATTGGAAATATTTGCCCTATATGTGCAAATCAAAATCGGGCAGATCTTTACCCGGAGTAGAGCATAAACCTAAAAAATTTAAAAAGACCCATTCAAGAACAAGAAAATAACATCATGATTTGGATTGGATCTTGATGATATGATACATCAATGAAAAGTAAGTTGGATAAGTTTAGTCAATTCTATTTTAATTATAGAAGTATTCGTCTATTATTATTAATTAGGTAATTTTGGGAAAGGAGCAAAAAGTAATCTTTCTTGAAAAATAGAAAAGGAGACCTTTGATTATTCATTATAAGTTGGAAAAACCTCGATGAAAAATAAAAAAATAGATAGAATCTACACATTGATTTTGTTTTCACAATTTTGTTTGAACCGTATGCATCAAAAGGTGCCTGTACGGTTCCTAAGGGATACAGCTTTATCTCAATCAACCGACTTTATCGCGAAAGATTACTTTTTTTAGGCCAAGAAGTCGATAGCGAGATCTCGAATCAACTTATTGGTCTTATGGTATATCTCAGTATCGAAGATGATACGAAAGATTTGTATTTGTTTATAAATTCTCCTGGCGGATGGGTAATACCCGGAGTAGCTATTTATGATACTATGCAATTTGTACGACCAGATGTACATACAATATGCATGGGGTTAGCTGCTTCAATGGGATCTTTTATCCTGGTCGGAGGAGAAATTACCAAACGTTTAGCATTCCCTCACGCTTGGCGCCAATGAGTTTTTTATTTGAGATAAAAAAGAAGACTATGCCTTCACTATATGAAATATTAAGTAATAATAGCATGGCACTTTGAATTCGATATGAGAAAATTTTTCTCTATTTTATTTTCAAAACATTCGATTATATATCGAAAGAGTAGTATGAGATGAAGAGTATTCCCGATTTTTTATTTTATATCAGGAGTCCGTTTGAGCGTCACAAACTTTTTTTCATAACAAAAAGACTCTATTCATGTTTGAAAGAGTACAAAAAAATTTCTTCCTTTTTTTTGAGGATCAAAAAGAAACTTTGGGATTGCTGAACTACAGACGAAATAAAGATATAAAGCAACGGAACCATCATAGTATTTTTGAACTCCTACGAAAAAAAGGGTGGTAATTGGATAATTTACTGATCTGGATCTGATCGATTCTATATTTTCTCCTTTTTCAACGGAAAATGAAAGTAAATTCCATTGTAGAGCCGTATGCAATGCGAAAAAGATGCACGTACGGTTGTTCAATTTTATCTTTTTTATTTTTATTCTGTATTTTTTATCTTCGCCTCATTGTGCGAGATAGAAGAAGTTTTTTTACGGTATATCATCAGGGTAATGATTCATCAACCCGCGAGCTCTTTTTATGAGGCCCAAACGGGAGAATTTCTCCTGGAAGCGGAAGAACTTTTGAAATTGCGCGAAACCCTCACAAGGGTTTATGGACAAAGAACGGGCAAACCCTTATGGGTTGTATCTGAAGATATGGAAAGGGATGTTTTTATGTCAGCAACAGAAGCCCAAGCTCATGGAATTATTGATCTTGTCGCAGTCGAATAAAATGAATAAAAACGCTTAAACATTTGAAATTTAATCTTGTTACTAGGGTTACCTTTCTGGGTTTAATATTCTATTAACTCAAAATACCTTCGGTTAGGATTGATCTAAACCAGCCCATTATATATATGATTCAGCATGCCAACTATTAAACAACTTATTAGAAACACCAGACAGCCAATCAGAAATGTCACGAAATCCCCCGCGCTTCGGGGATGCCCTCAGCGACGAGGAACGTGTACTAGGGTGTATGTGTGACTCGTTTAGATTATGAGCTGGAACAAAAACAAACGAAAGGAAAGAATTTTTCCAGTATCAATCATCAGGGCTGGTGAATAGTATAAACCCCCAGCCACTATCTAAAATGAAAAAGATCTATTCATCTATTGGATATGAAATTTATGGTTTCTATTGGTCTAAATAGGATTTAAAAGATAAGAAAAAATTTCCCATTGGTAGCGAACGTTATCCATTTAGCAGGGAATTTTATTTTAAGAGCAAAAAAATTCTGCTCCCATTCTTGCAAGAACGGACTAACAGGGTCAGCTATCCAGCTAACCTTCAAAATTAAATACCGTTACTGTATAGGCAGATCTCGTTGTGAAAGACCTATTACTGGATAATTCATGGGTAGAGCCAAAAAGTTTGAACTGTACAAGTTATCAATAAGATTCTGGAAATGAAATTGAAATAAAGGGCTCCGGTGTATAGAGAGGACCTCACCGTTTAAAAAGTAACCATAGAAACGAAGGAATCCACTATTTCTTTAATCATCCATATTTAACTTGAATTTACATTTTTTTATTTAGTTTTGTTTGATACATTAATAAATTTCTTATTTTTTTTGTCTTGTTTCAAAACGAAATGTCAAAAAAAAGAGTGGTTGGGAAGGTTATAGTAGCAAAAGCCATTGGAATTTTTATTTTATACATTGGAAAAATCCGTTTTGTTATTAATAGACCAGGAGGAGAAAAGAATAACTTAAAGAAAGAAAATCAATTAGTTATTCATCAAAGTTTCATTTATTCAATGACTAGAGTTAAACGAGGATATATAGCTCGAAGACGCAGAAAAAAAATTCGTTTTTTTGGATCAAGTTTTCGAGGGGCTCATTCAAGACTTACTCGAACTATTGCTCAACAGAAAATAAGAGCTTTGGTTTCGGCTCATCGGGATAGAGATCGGCAAAAGAGAGATTTTCGTCGTTTGTGGATCACTCGGATAAACGCATCAATTCGTGAAAAGGGAGTATACTATAATTACAGTAAATTTATACACGATCTGTACAAGAGACAGTTGCTTCTTAATCGTAAAATACTTGCACAAATAGCTATATTCAATCCGAATTGTATTTATATGATTTACAGTGAGATCATAAAAAAAGAAGATTGCAAAAAATACCTCGAAATGATTTAAATGAAGTTCCCCGGAGTTTATTCTCCGGGAGTATAGAGTAGAAATTAGTCTAATAAGATACAATAAATAAATAAAAATCAACAAACCCATTCAAAAAAAAATTCCCAATTTTTATATTATCTTATGATGTAACAATCAAATTTAGATTCTTCTAGATTATCAGAATTTTTTTAGAACAAAACCCCAATCGGTGCTTGAGTTCAGATTCAAATTTTGATTCAATTATCAATTAAATACAGAATAAGTCTATTATTTTATTTATTTTTGGTTCTAAAACCAGCAGTTATAGTAGTCGATTCGGCTCTTTCAAATTGTTTCTCATTATTAAGAAAAGGTAACAAAGATAAAATACGAGCTTGTTTTATAGCAATAGTAATTAATCGTTGCTGTTTCAAGGTCAACCTATTCACTCGCCTAGATAAAATTTTTCCTTGTTCACTAATAAATCGACTAATTAAACTCATGTTTCTATAATCAATTCGATCCCCCGATTGGATCGGGGGCAAACGCCTACGAAAAGATCGCTTGGATTTAATAAAGGGTCGCTTGGATTTATCCATAGTTTGTTTAGTTTATTCCTTATACCAAAAATCCTATTTCTTAATTCTAATTTTTTTTAGGTTCAGTCAAAATAGGATTTTATTTGTTTATTTCTATTTTATAGATATATATTATATATAATAATATGAAATATTTAATATAGAAATACATTTTCTATTAAAAAAAATAGTAAATAATATATAATGAAAATGGTTTTGTCCCCCTACTTGAAAGGATAATACATAGACGTCCGGTTCGATCTATTTCTTTATCTCTCCATGAATTGTATGTTTGTAACAATAGGGACAGAATTTTCGTAATTCCAACCGACTAGGCGTATTGTGGCGATTCTTTTGAGTAATATATCTGGAAACGCCCCTTGATCCTTTATTAACACTCTTTCGAACACAATCAGTACATTCTAAAATAACTTTTACTCGTACATCTTTACCCTTAGCCATAAACCCCCTTTGGATATTTAATTCAAGCAACTTTTCTATTTTTTTCCTTAAAATAGAAAAGTTGCAAAAATAGAAGTTGTTAAATAACAATACAATTCAAAAGATTTTGTTGAAATCAATAGAGTAAAAATATAAGTAAATAAATACTACGTAATCAAATTCAAAAGGTTTTTAACTATATATATTTCGAATCACAGTATTTCATTTAACTATTTTGTATAATACTCTTTCCCTAGACCCGCATTTTTTTTCATTTCCATTCGAGCCTGGACCCAAGTTTTGATGAGGTTGAATCCACCTTTCTTTTTTACTAAAGTAACCCTATTTTTTTATTCTCAAAAAAAAGAGGGGAGGGATTAGTCACAGATAGTTGATTCTATCTCTAATCTTTGTTAACCTCTTACCATATCAATAACTAGAATTAAAAAAAGGGGAATGTCAACGCATCTGGGAAAAAACGATTGATTTCGATTAATAGACCGGCTAAAGACCCAAACCACAAAGTACTTAGTACTGGTGCCACGGAAAGATATGTTTTGAAATCTCGCATTGAAAATCCTCCTTTTTAATTTCTTTAATGTATAAAATAAAAGTAATACATATCTAATCTATGATCCGATGTATCTATGATAGTTAAAGACTCTTTGTGTTTGTACACAAAATCCCTATGCTAAGTCAAATTGAAATCTACAATATTAATAATTAATAATAATTAAGAATATAGTAGATAATTTTTTTTAAGAAAAAGAATAGCATGTCCCTTTCTACTGAACTGAGCATTTCCGATAAAGTATTTTTTTTTAGTTTACGACACGGTTTCATATACATAAATATAAAAATCCTTTCTATTATACCTTATATGATACGAGACCAAAAAGAAAAAGAAATAGCAGGGCAATTTCAATTCTGTATTTATATGTAAAATAAGGATGTGGAAAACAAGACAAGGATTCTTTACAATTACACTATAAGAACCAATTGAATTGAAAGGGATGTAGCGCAGCTTGGTAGCGCGTTTGTTTTGGGTACAAAATGTCACGGGTTCAAATCCTGTCATCCCTACCTAATTACTTTTACTCTGAGAAGTAAGGAGGAATTAATTGAAATTTTTATTAAAATTGGACATACGTAATCTATCATTTTTTTTTTTATGATACTCTATATGATAGACAGTGTATGCATCTACGATGTAGATAGAATTTTTAGTTATAAAAAAACCTTTATTTCCAGTCTTTATTATCTATTGTGATAAGAAAGCGCTCTTAGTTCAGTTCGGTAGAACGTGGGTCTCCAAAACCCGATGTCGTAGGTTCAAATCCTACAGAGCGTGATTCCATTCTTGTTAGGACAAATTGAATTATCGAATTAGACTGAAATAAATGAACAGTAATCTAATATAAAATAGAAAATTGACCTCCCGTTGATTAGAGTAAAGGAGGAGGTCAATCAAAAAAAGATTGATTAATTAATCAAAGATCCAACTGATCACCACGTCTGTATTGTAAATATGCAGTTACAAATAATCCAGCCAAAGTAATAGGAATTAGACCTAAGACGATTCCAAATAGAAAAACTTCAATCATTTCAACTCGTTTGAAAAAAAAAAAAGAAAGGTAATATCTATCCCTAAATATTAATAAGAATTGCTCATGAATCTCAATAATCAAAAACTATAAAATAGAAGGAATCCTACAGAAAGATTTCTTGAGTTGTTCATTCAATTAATTTCAAATAAGTCGTATCTTGTTTAAACCTATAAATAAAACGGAGGTTATAGTTAAAGCCGCTAGTAAAAAACCAAAATAACTAGTTAGAATAGGCATGAAGGAGCTAAATAAAATATGTTCTTTTTATACATATGTTTCTAAAGTACTTACCTAAATTTCTTTTTGGAATAGAGAATAAGAAAAAATTTCAATTCAAAGAATAAGTTCAATTGAAAGTTTTTGATTCATCAACCAGTACATTATAGATGTCATTAACAAAGATAAAGTAATAGCGGTAGAAAAAAAAATGACTCATTATCTGTGACATCTACACATCTCGTGATTTTGAATCAACAGATTTTTTGCGAAACTTGTGAGTAAACTAATCTAATAATAAAAAAATAATAACTATACCATGGAATGTTGTTTATTTGAATCGCTTTTGAATCGCTATAGAATAAAATGAAAAAAAAAATTCTATTTTGATCCTTTCTTTTTTTAAATTGGATCAAATCTATTTTTTTTTTTGACGATTAACCAATTCCTTAAAATCGAAATTTCCCCAAACCTCGTCTATATCTATAACCGCGAAAAAGAAATTTATAGATTTCTCGTCTAATTAGAAGAATATGCTCAGATTCTTCCGGAATTTTTCATGAATTATTAGATAGAAACCAACTTGTCAGATTCACGCTTTCCTCAATCTTCAGCTTCGAGTCTGAAGCCAATACAATCATAGAGCTAAACTTTATACTATTTGTATTTGAAAAATTTTCTATATAAAAAAAAAATGAAATGGTGACTAGTTTCATAGGGACAAATAAGAAATAAA